GGACGAAAAGCGGTAGCGAAGGGGCTGGTAAGACGCGCGAGAGCGGTAACTACTGTGAGTGATTCAAGGCGTGCCGGTTAGAAAAAACGGTGAATTTAAGTCGCCACCACAAGTCGTCAAACTAATGGAGACCTGGTTCCATCAACCTAATCCAGAGATGGAACGTAGAGCAACCCAATCAAAGATAGCCGGTGAGGCCTACTCCTACTCTCCGGCTTGTTTGGGGAGAGAAGCACTAGCGGATCTCCCGGCAGAAACGGACAGGCATGAATGAGACATCTACATTTTGTTTGCCCGGGGGGCTTACAGAGGCATTCAACTTGACGGGGAGGGACTGAAAAGGCTAAAGCTAAAGCAGCAGGAGATGGATGGGGAGCGATCAACCACTAGAAGGTTATTCTCGGCTAGGGAGAAAGGAAGAAAAATCCGATCCATTTAGAAAGTTCGGGTAGCTATGATGGAAATCAATCGATTGGTTCGCCATGGAAGATAGGCCGAAAAAAGAGAAAATCCTTCCCTTATTAGTCAAGGCAGGATAAGGATTCCTTTCTTACCATTATTCCATGCTAGGATCGGCTGCTTCCTCTCCTTCTACTGCTGTGAGTGCTTACTATCTTCCGAATGTTGCTGCCCTTCTGCTGCCGCGTATGGTGCTGGTAGGCCATCATATGTGTGTGGTGCAGCTCTAGTCTGGGAACTTATGCCGGCTTAGTCAGTCTGAAGCTGCCCTCAGCTCTTGTTTAGGTGTGATGAGCTACCTGGACATTCTATCTAATCTCGTAGTGGACAGGCAACTGTTTGCTTCGAAATAGTCTTGCTTTCGGTTCGTGACCTAAGCGACCACGGATTTGAATATAGCTGTTAAAGGTATGCCCAATACCTAACTAAGGCCTCTTTTTTCGGTTTCCAAGAGGTGTCAAACCAGAAAGAAAGATACCGGGTCATCCCTTAAGAGATGCCTAAAGGGCACAAAACCAAAACAAGAGAGAGAGCTGGGGTTAAAGATGGCACGGTTTTAGCTTTCCCGCTTTGATCAGGTGGCAGCTGTCGGGGTACTAGTAACTAGCGTGTGGTTCCTCTCTCTTCTTCTCTAACGGCTGTCGGTCTGCGTGGTCTTGAATAGTGGTTCCTCGGTTGCCTTCAGGTCTCGATGCCGCATCTTCTGGTCTTGGTTCCTTTCGGACGTGCAGGTGGATCCTATCTCCTTCCTTCTTTTGTTTTGGTTCCCGTGCGTGTAGGAGGTCTTTTTTTTTTTTAGCCTTGGGTTTGTTATCAAGGCAAGGAGAGTGTGCTTTTGCGCTCTTTCTTCGGCCCGTTATGCTTTTCCCGGCTCGGCATGCTTGCTTTAACTCTATCGACAGCATTTTTGGTGTCAAGACTAGTAGCAGCAGCGTCAGTTAAGGCTCGTTCCGAAAGAGATATATGTGGAGCGGTTCCAGTCCCTTTTGGGAGGACTTCCGCCGGCTTCGGTCAGCAGAGTTACCCTCCACTCAGCCATGTAAACGGCTTCGTATACCCCTAATTCTGCTATTAGTGTGACTTATGGGAGCTCCTCGTGGAAAGCTTTGCGGTTAATAATCGAATAAGTAATCAAATCTCCCTCACGCATATCACTACCAACCTTCTGCCTAAAAAAAAATATATATATCGGCCATTGACCTTTAAAGAAAGATAAGCTGTGCCTTAGAGCTAGAATGCGAAGGAGGCCAACGTCTATTTTGTTGGCTCCTTATAGAATGTAGCCCGCTTGTCTATTATAGGCCCATACGGTTCCTTCCTTGTTCAAGCCAATCACCGTTCCATCGAAGTCCACTGGGATGCCTCCTGGGATGATTTCACATGTGAGAAGATAATTGTCCTCGAGTATGTATGTGTACGACACGCCACCCTGTGATTCCGCCCTAGTAGATGGAGGTCTTATCCTCTCCATCGGTCCAAATGTGTATAGTGGACACGAGCAAAGTTGTGAGCAGCATCTTCCTAGCCTGTTCAGGCCGAAAAGGAAGGTTGATCGAAGGATCTCCATGAAGCTTAAAATACAGCTAGCTTAGGCGCAAGACAATCCTCAGACGATATGAATTGGATTTGATCTCTCTCTTGTATACGCCATTTAGAGGTTCACCTTCTTCAATGACCTACTGACACTTCACTTTTTGAACGAGCATGGAAAGACACTGTCAAAGACTGACGATCCCGGGCACAGCGCCAATCCCAAAGAGACAAAGTCCCGCGCTATAAGTTCCTCGGATGTGAATTGTCGTTCCGGGATGCTTGATAAGGGCAAGATCATAGGAGTGGTCGCCAACGGCCGACAAGCAAGAAAGCGGCATAGGGTAGTGGACTGACCAGTCTCTATCGTGCTGTCGCTATCGACGGCTGAAGGATGAGTCTAAAGACTGAGGCAAAAAGAATGAATTTGACCATCTCCTTTTGGAAAAGCTAAAAGAAAGATCAAAGGAACTGAGTCTTTGACTCTTCCACCTCATATACCAGATCAAAAGAGAGAAAGAAAAGCCCCTTAGCGGCTGATAAGAACACGGGGACTGATTCCCATTGATAAAGGGACTTGGCTACATACCTTCTTAGCGAGAAAAGTTGATTTCTATGTGCGGTCTGTTGATTGAGAAAAGTCTTTAGCCACAACAAACAGGAGAGCTTGTTTACATATCTTTCTTTTTATCAGCTGCTCAGGAAGCCACCAACCAACAGTAGTTTTTAGAGCAAAGAGTCTCCCCTTCGATTCGTGCAAGGAGGAAAACTTCTTATCGGGTTGGGAATGGGAAGGAAGAGACTTTCATTCCCCAACTAACTTTTTCTTACTTTATAAGAAAACTGATAGCATTTACGGGTCAGGGATCCGTCTACCAAAAGGTTGAGGAATGGGCTCACATTCGATGAGGGCAAGAGAAAGAGAAGACATCACATAACGGACCCTCTTCTATTGAAAGCTAGGGATTTCGCTGCTAAGCAACCAACAAACTGTAGTTGTACTCTACCAGTGAGTGAAAGAAACCCGGATTCTGATTCTAATTATTCTAGTAGGGAAGCGAGAACACTTCTATCTAGACTGCCCCTTGAATCACTAACTCAATTAGTAGAGATGGATTTGAAACATTCTCCCATTGATTAGCTATCTCACGGCTGTCTGCCCCTTTGGGGTTGTAAAGGCAGCCGTAGAGGCATGAGAGAACAGCACCCCATATGGGTAAGAAGCATCTTATAACTTTCGTTACTCGGTAAATTCTTCTTCCAGCCCAGCACTCGCAGCTTCAGGAGCAGCCTCAACAAAAGTGGAGGGAAGATAGGGAGTTTGTTGAACAGCACGGCATTCTCTGAGTTATCAACGCTAGCCTGGAGACATCTGAACATACGCTAATTGGGAGAACAAGTTCCGCCCACTAATTGGGATATCAACCTAAGGGCCAAACGGAATGGAACAGCCGATTGAGAGGGATCAGATCGGAGGTCCCCTAACCTCAACCTATTAAGTAAGAAAGGTCTTTGGAAAGGGCCGCAGCTGCATCAACGACGGGACTGAGACTTGGAAGGCCGGCTTCTTCCAGCAAGGGAAGGGAGGGCAGACGTTCAAGAAGTCGTGACATTAGATCTCACCCACCTTCTCTGATGTCTTCGAGGGCATTGAGGAAAAGGCACAACACGCCAATGAAAAGAGAAACTAGCTCATCTATACGATCTCTCTTTAGTAGCGAGAAGAGGTCAGGCTATGCCTACTAGCTAGCACTAGCCCCTGTCATTGGATTCTTGATCTATCACCCGATCCCATACCATCTCTGAGCCCAGACCGGAGGAGAGGGGTTTAGCGAGAACATGATCTTCTTTCTGCCTATCTAACTTAAGGCTTTCTCCCCTGCCCCTGATCTCGAGACAAAGGAGAAGACATCAAAGAATTGTCACACAGCCCAACAATTTGGCAAGAAGCGAAGACCCAAATGCAGGCTTTGATGATTAGCAGCATCTTGTCTGAGCGAGTGAGCGGCTATCGCTTCTCTTTGATTCTATAGTGGGAATTCCTCTTCTATCGTGATTGGTTGGGCCAGACTCTTCCTCTCTTTTTCACTCCCCCATCCCTCCTCAAGGTTGGGAACAAGACGGATATGCCAATGGCGTCTATCAGAGAGTGGTTTCCTGGATTGGTTGGTTTGAAGAGTTCAGGCGTTAAAATAAATTACTGTAGATTGATCCTCTATCCCGGACCATTCCATTCACCTAGTATCATTCTTCATCTCCGACGGCTAGGACAGTCCTCTACTCCGACAGCTAGTTACTGATCTGATGAATCTGAGCTTGCTTTTTGAATACAGTCAAAGTGGGACCTCCCTTGTTCTCGCATTCCTTGCCTTGGCCCGGCCTTCAAAGGCTAGTCATCATTAGCTCATTGGCTTTCTTTCTGATAGCTTTCTCCCCGGCTAGGAAATTCGATGAGTCATCGTAGGGGCTTCTTTCTTTGACTTCAAGCCCACCCTCCTTCAAATCCAGATCGGAAAATTGCGTAGATTGAGATGCAGCTCTTTGATCTCCACTTGGGTCAGCAGTTGAACTCGTTGCCGAAGACCCTGAAGCTGCTCTTGCTGACTTCCTTCCCGTGGGACTTTCCCTCGTCAACTGGGGAAATGGGCTCCGATCCTCTTTCTATTCTATAGCTGTCTATTGAATAGAGGTCGGTGCCAGTGGAAGAATGGAATCAAGAATCAATTGAGCTGCTCCTTCTGCTTGTCGTTCGAGTGCTGGAAAAAAACATATAGCCGCTGCTTCCATAAAAGCTCATCTGATTCCTGAATCTGGTTCGCTCCTATCCCTCTGGACGAGTGGCTACGCTCCTTGGCAGTCCTAGTTGGGTTGAATTTGAACTGCTTGTCTCAGACCTTATTCTCCCCCTGTAGCCCGTTGGTGAGGAGTTGAGGGAAATTCCAGTTTTTTCTCCTCGCCGGGGACTTCCGCTGCTTCTGGTCGCGCTGCTACTTCCGACTGTGCTGATTCGGGCATTCCTCCAATGCTGGGAGTATGAGAAAGCCCCGATTCGATCAGTTCCGTTGCCCAAATCGAATGTTCTACCTGACTCAATCCCCTTCTTCAGGAATGGCGGCATGGCATGGCTTACGAGTGAGGATGCCCAGTCTCGGAACTGAGATTATGAATCTGAGCCTGCTTCCTCAACTGCCTTTTCTTTTGCTTTGGCGGGAAGGAAGGCTGGCACAAAAGAAACATCGGCTTCGGGCCGGACCCTTAGACTAGTCCTATCGATCTGACAAGAAGAAGGGAGGCATCTAAAGGGGGAAGAGTCTATCATGTCGGAGGTCTAAACTACCTTAGATATGCAATTTGAAGATCTTTATGTTCCGGCCGATTGAATTTCAGGAGAAGTAGAGGCCTAAGCGTCCCAAACAGATTCATTAGGTTAATGGGCGGCAAGAGATGCCACATCTAGGTCAGCCACATTAGCAGTTTCAGCAGAAGAAGCTTCAAGTCGCTCAACCACCGACCGGGAGAGAGGCGAAAAGGCTCAACCGAGGAAGGAGCTAGATCTATTCTCAAATCCTTGTCCTTTGCCAATGCCAAAGACATACCAAGGGCTCAAAGCCACTTCTTCATCGACAGGTTCAGGCGCGAAGTGAACCAAACCAATAGCAGTAGGTTCAGCAACGGATCGGGGAAGACATTCACTGACCTACTTGGCCGGAGTTCCCACAGCAGCCATTCTTTCGGCAAGCCCCCGTCAAGCCCTTGTTAAGCTTCTTCAAGCGGAGCACGGCGCGCAAGAGAAGGGGCACTAGTTGAAGAAAACCGCCATGGAACGGATTCTTTCTAACCTGCTGAACTTTCTCAATCGACCTAGATGAAGTCTTGAATTCAGTCAGTTCGGGTGAAAAGAACTTCCCCCTTTGCCAACGATATCCCAGAAGTTAGCCGGCTCGACCTGAGGGAAAGAGGGTGCAACTAGCCCATACTTTCTATAAAAAGTCCCTTGACTACTATACTTGATTAGCGAGAAAAGGATCTTGATCTATGAGTTCTAAAATGATCTTTCTATATGAGTGATCAGAGAGGGATGTGCCGATCAAGGACGTATTGAATGGAAGAGAATCATGAGCTACCCTTCTGAATGGCAAAGATGCATCAGCCACTTCATTTTCTAAGATATTCTTAGTTATTTGGTTGGAATAAAAAAGCCTTGCTTTTTTTCCAGCAGCTCGACCTGAGGTAGATGAGCGTAACAGAATAGAAAGGGGCAAAGCAATGGAACTGGCATCTACTTTCATTGATTCACATTCGATTATGTCTGATAGTCAGGATCAGAGCATAGCATTGATTCTTAACCCCATCGAACAAGCAATCAAGCTAGGATTCATGCCGCTTGACCACTAGGTGAATGGGCAGAAAGGGCAAGTCGGTCTGTCCGTCTGTCCGGACTTCAACAAACACACTTCAAGCATTTCCGGGTGCTGCCAACCAACCCAAAAAACCCAGCAGGTCTTAGATCTCGACTTCTATCATCGGGACAGCTGGGTCAAAGAGATGAGTTTAAAGGCTAAGTCAGCCACCTAAAAGAAAGTCTTCTTGACTAACATAAGGTCCGGCTTTGCACGAGAATAAGGTCTGAGACCAGCACTAGAATGACAAGCAGAAGGAGTAGCGAAGGTAGCCCTGCCCTTTTTCGGCTTAGAGCGGAGCGGAGAAGAATGAGTTGGAGATACACCAGCCACTTCCTTAGCATTTCTTCTTTTCGACCTGAGGGAAGTGCGGTCAAGATTCAACTCATTGGAAGAGGGGCCTACCCCAAAGCAAGGACAAGGGCTCCAAAGAACCAAGAAGCCTATCTACCCCTATGAAGTAGAGCCTATAGCGCTTTTACCCGCAGAACTCAAACCTATCCGAGGGTTAGGATCAAGGGTTCGTTCGATGAGCGGTAAGGCTAGAGAAAAGTGCTTGTGCTTCCTCCGCGAATCTTTCTCCTGTAGTCCTTGACTGTGGGGCTAGGTTCGGGTCGATTTCCATCCCTATTGGTCAAGTTGAAAAATATTATTAAGTCTTCCTTGTATTTTATAGAGTATATAGAACCCAAAGGACCAAGCTTTATGGCTTACCCTCTTACCGGATTGGACTCGTTTCATAGACATCTCTCTTTTCTTTAAATCCCGACATTCCATTCCTGATTCAAGATAGTACAGGAAATTTAACTCATTCAGGGCAATTAATTAAACATCATTAGTTTGTTGCTAGCCATTTCGCATAGCCAGGAACAATGCTAGGAAGAGAAAGATCTAAAGCGGTTCCTCGGTCTTTTTAATGATTCTCGTGCAAGGTTTTGCCCAACATTTGGCTTTTTCGGTGGTTTTGAACTCTATTGTATAGTAGTAAGTTAAGTCCGGGAGTGAATCAAGGTAGTAGGTCAGTGAGCTGATTCTGCCGCTTTCAACAAGAAGAATTCCCTTTTTTGCCCCTAAAAAAGGGTCGAACTAATTTCGTATAGAAAGAAAAAAAAAGATAGAATGCTTCGTTCCTATAGTGCAGATCAAGGTTTGGTCGTAGATTAGCGGATTAGTCTTGAAAGGGGCAACGTGTAATTTCAGTACGTAGGCTAAGAAGGGTATAAAACTTTAGACTCGTCCAAGTAAGACTCTTTTTCCTTCAATCGGGTAGACTTCTGACTTAAGCTTCTTTGCTGACTTGACTGGCGTGAAAACTTCTCTAAAAGAAGGCTTTCAAAATATGGCAGATCGCCCCTTGTCCCTCGTGGGCTGGAGGGAGACTTTCACCGGAGATGTGAGACCCAACGAGCGAAATGAAATGTAGCAAGTAATTTAACGAGCGGAAGGCTTGGATGAAATTGAAGATTCGATTAGAGGAGCGGAAGGGGATCGAGCTACTTTGGATGGAATTGAGGATGGAGCCAAAAGAGCAGGGCAAGGGTCCAAGTACAAAAGGCTCCACGGGGTCTAGGTAAAAAGCAAAGGAGACATGGAACCATAGATGGACGAGATTCACCTTCATCTTATACCGTCTAGCTGAAGTCAAACCAAGAACAAGAGAGCCTTTCTATTCATATTCAATTAAAGAAAAGACCGTAACAGCAGTCAATCAAGCAGATACTGATGCTGAATGCACTTAAAAAATCCCACGTCTGAATGCCTTTGACTTCGATTCCAAAGAAAGCAATAAAAGCTATTACCTGTATAGCTATATATATATAATAAAGCAAAGGATTCAATCCAGCCATAGGTTCTCCCTACAGCTACCTTGTTACGACGTGCAAAACAGAGTCTCATAGAAGTTCCAATCATGACCTCTTTCTTAGGTAGGCAGGTCCCATAATCCGTTTAAGACCTCAGCTCCAACTTGTCTAGTTAATGCGAGAACGAGATAGTTTACTATCACTCGATAACTTGAATTACAGTGGCCTTATCTCATAAAAGCCCTATTGATGGATTCTGGCAAACAAATGAAATTCTGGAAGTAGGAAAGTGACATTTTGAACCCCAACGACAAAGGGGAATAGCCCGCTTCCCCATTACTCAAGAGGGCAATTGCCCGGTCCTCTTTCATATAGTGGATTACGAGCGAATGTCTTTTCTCATCTTTTCCCGCCTTTTCCATCTTGAATTTGCGCTTCATGATCTTTAATTTCATTGAAGGCTGAATTAGTAGCCGGTGAAGGCCCTCTTGACTACCTCTTTCGAACCCTCTCTCGGGGTGTTACCTGAAAGGGCAGATTCGGGAGCCTCTAGCTCGGAGGTGCCCGTAACCCCAGCGCCAGAGGCTGCGCCTTCGGCCTTGAAAGAGCGAGCAAATGAACTCATTGTCGAGAATTTGAGGGATAGAAAGGGAGATCTCGGGGATGGACAAAGGGTTTCCGATGTTCGTAAAGGGGTGGAACAAGACTTCCATATACAAACAAAAGGGGAAGAGTTTTCCTTAATCAAGAAACTTGAAAAAGAGGTTCAGAAGCTACAGAGGTTCGGTACCAAGAACACTAACGGAATCTTTAAAGTTGAATCTGAAATCCCAGCTATTAGCTGGTGACCTAGTAACTACTCTTTCTGACAACTGCTCAGCTTCCTAGGTGCCGTGTGAAGCTGCTACCCGGAAAGACCTATGGTTGACTCAGAAATGACATGCTGAAAGTCTTGTAAAGGAAGCACATACGCTATTCTCTTAATTAAAAGAACCGGTCAATGCCCATTCCTGGACCATCCAATTCCTATTCCTCGAGCTAGAAGGAATACCATTTATGTACCACATTCCATCCTCTTCGGGAAGTCATTCAGATTGGCCAACCCTTTCCTCAGTCGCTTTAGCACGCTTTCCGCCCGCTTAGAACAAAACAAGGAAGGGTGTGATTCTTGAGACAGCGACTCCCACAGCATCGCTACTACAAGCTTGTCCTCAATCCCAGAAAAGACTCAAGATGAGGTCCCACTGGTTCCAGACCAGAAAGAAAAGGCATTTCCTGTATTTCTATCAGTATCTTTCTTCGCGCAGACGAAGAGAGAGTTTCGAGACTCGCTGTGGGATGAAGTTCCTTATTTTACAATGCCAATCCGTGAAATCAATAAATCTTCGAACTGAGTCTTTCTCTTTTTTCCATCATTGACATCTGGACTTTCCGCATCGAGTTGGGGACTCTTTCGAAGGCTTAGGCTTCTATGGGACCAGCTGAACATGCTTCGGGACATCGATCCTATGAGAAGAATCTTCAATCTAGAAGCTCTGCTGGTGCATCAGGCCAACGAGACATACCCAAGATCATATGCCAGCAAGAAGCCGGGTCACATGATTGCAGACTCTCGCAAGCGGCAGAATGCAAACTCTCGTCGACAGTCAGACACAGCTCATCTTGCTGCTCCCCAGAGACGCCTACTGAATCGTAGACTTCCCAATCCCCTTACTCCATAGGGCCTCTGCTTCCTTCATTACTTCTATGATCTTAGGAGCACTCCCACGCACGACACAGATAGTTTTACCCCACGACAGCGGAAGCAGATTCAGAGATCGAATCCGTCTTGTCATATCTCTTCCTCCTCTGCTACAGGTATTTGCTCCCCCTTACGCAACCAACATAGGGGGCTGCTTACTTTCTTCGGGTGCATCGAAGAATATGACTGGTGATTATTCACTTCTTTCTTCTCTTCGTCTCCATCTAAGTTCCTTATTGTTTAAACTGCAAACTCCGAACAATTCCCTCTAACTAGTCTTGTCTTGGTACTCTCTTTCGTTATCATCGAAGATGTTCTGCTCTTTTTCATCTTCCGGGCCGGGTATAATTCGGTTGTAAAGAAAGAAATACGCCATCGTTGAGGACCCAAGCGCAAGGCTTTTCTTTTTCGTCGAAATGGGGTTGGTGTGAAGTGAAAGGATTAGGTTTGTGTATCGAACCACTCCCATTTATGCAAGATTTCAACATGAATGACTTTCTGGAAGCAGGCTATGCCGCCACACCTCCCCTGTGAAAGATGCTCCGGCAAAGAGCTGTAGTGAAAGGCTGGAAAAGAGTTTAGACTCCGATTATGACTACGAGAAGTGGCTAGCCTGGGAAAATGGCTGACGATAGCTATTGGCCGAGAGGGAATGAAAGAGAAGCAATCAGACCAGGTCTTGAATTGGCTACGACCAGGTGAAGAAGCCTAAGCCCGAGCTTGGACTCAGTCAGACTACAAGCCGTAGGTTTCACATTCGATGAGAACAACCAGAAGCCCATACTACCATAGGTTGAAGGTGCCGGTGGAATGAAAGGAAGAGGGAAGATTCCTTCTTTCAAGAGGCAAAAGCCCCTTGATAGCGGTCTCAGATGAGCTTTCCTAATGCCTTCATGGTATAGTGGGAAACTTATTTTGAAGAGATCCACGACCCTCCTCTGCAAAGTCTTATTAATGGCGGAAGAGCTCCATTTCAATTTCAAAGCGGCTTCGGAGCGCAAGGAGAGGGATGGGGAAGCTACGCTAATCGAAAAGACCTGACAGACTCTACTTCGCTGACTAGACTGAATAGCGCCAGAGTTGGACTTGACCTTATAGCAAAGGAAAGAAGCGCTATGAACCTTACCTAGATTCTTATCTTAAGCAAAGATGCACAAGCAGTCTATATTATACGTCACCCGCGGAACAACCAAAGAAAGCCATTTCTAAGAGAGGTGCCTACGCGTCTTGATGGAGGGGCGATCAGAGGTTCACCTAGACAAGACAAGAAGGTGGCAACGGGAAGCAACGCAAAAGCTCAATCCAACATACCTTGCAGACTAAAAAAACTGGATGAGGGTTGGGTGGAACAGCCTTTCTTGAAGCAGTTCCCTGCCAATCGAAGACCTGGGCCTAGCCCCTTGGGCATAGCTCCTTCCAACTAGCTCAGTGCTCATTAGCAAACAAGAACCAGGACCCTAAAAGGAATAGGAGGCAACAACATCAACAGAAACCACTTATTCTCTGCAAATCACCAAGCCAGGATTAATAGAAGAGAAGCTCGGTCTTGCCCTACTCAGCTTCCCTACTTCGACTTCGCTTTCGCTTCTTATTACTGGAATATCTCATTCAAACGAACTTCAGCTTAGAACAACCCTATTCCTAGAAATAGAACTCTTGAGCTTCCTTAGCAGCTTTAGTACTTAGCCCGCGATGAGAAGATGCGGTAAGGTTAAGGTAAGCCAACTCCTTGACTAGTGACTTTGATTACTCTTCCCGCTCCTGTCCACTCCAGTGGAGATTGCGTGCTTTACGGTATGAGTGAGTTCTGAAAACGGTTTAGTTAGTTCTTTTGACTCTTTTAGTCGGCCCGGAGGCCCCTTTACTAATAAGGGCAGCCCTTTCTATATGGGAAGCAGACCGTGAACAACACCAAGAATGGAAACAACAGCAGCGGAAGACAGCTAGGAACCTAGGACAGATAAGACGGTTACGGGAGGGGACTCTCACACGAAAAGACACTCCATACAGCCAGGGGGATACGGACTATTGGATTAGAACTTCGACTCCGCTTCCTGAAGGGAGCTACCTAGAACAGGTCTCCTTCGACTGAACTTCTGAACTCCACTATCACACTTCAGCTTTCAAGCTGGCACTCAGACGGCTTCGGTTGCTTCGCTTCCTTCGCCTTCGACTTCGCTTTACTTTACCGGACCCGGACCAATGATTTGACCTTGACTAGAGCAAGTTCATCTTCTAAAGGATGCCACCGCTACCAAAGCAGTTTCATAAAGGTTTCTCCGCTTCCTATTGAGCTACCTGACTAAAAGAAATGAAATAGATCCTCGCCGGTCGGATTAAACAACTTCTGATTCTGCCTAAGGCGCGCAACCAAAGAGTAGACCACAGGAGAAGGAAGAGTAAGCAACCTTTGAGAAGAGGGGGTTTCTACCCCTGCTTGAAACCTGGCTCACAACTAGATAGATATTAGAAGTTTCGGGCTCCTGCCCTTGTTGCTTTTTCGACTGAGCTTGAGCTTCTGATTACTTGATTGATCGCGTTTCGATTCTGGTCGAGTGAGCTTTCGCT